TAGGAGTTAAACTTCCATTTGTCCATATTTCGAGAAATAGTATTTCTTTGTTACCATTTTCATAAGAATGAATACTATGATTCGCATTTCGAACAGGCATGAATACAGGATCTATAGGATAACTTCCATCTTGAAAGGTATTTGGCGCTTTTATAAGATATCCGCGATTCTTCTCTATTTGTAATCCAATAACCAACTCAATGGGTTCTGTCAAGCAAGCTATATGCTGTGTATTATCGACGATTTCTACATAAGGCGGTAAGAGGATATCTTGAGCAGTTACATATCCAGGGCCCCTGACACAAATAGACGCCTCACAAGTTCCATAGAGATTACTTCTCAATACGATTTCTTTCAAATTCATTAAAATTTCATGTACTGATTCTTGAATACCCATTATGGTAGAATATTCGTGAGATATTTTCTCAGATTTTGCGCGTGTTATACATGTTCCTTCGATTTCTCCAAGCAAAGCTCTTCGCATCGCAATGCCTATTGTGTCTGCTTGACCTTTCATAAGCGGAGACAGAATAAAGCGCCCATAAAAAAGACGCTTACTGTCTGCTGCTGATTCAACACACTTCCACTGTAGTGTCCGAGTAGATACTGCTATTTTCTCTCGAACCATAATAATATTATTTGATCAGATCATTGAATCATTTATTTCTCTTGTTTCTCTTGCTAGTGAAATATCTTCTATTTTGATTTCTACACACGCCGTTTCTTCGGGGGTCTACAGCCATTATGTGGCATAGGAGTTACATCCCGTACGAAAGTTAATAGTATACCACTTCTGCGAATAGCTCGTAATGCTGCGTCTCTTCCGAGACCGGGACCTTTAATCATGACTTCTGCTCGTTGCATACCTTGATCTACTACTGCACGAATAGCATTTGCCGCTGCGGTTTGAGCAGCAAATGGCGTCCCTCTTCTTGTACCTCGGAAGCCACAAGTACCGGCGGAGGACCAAGAAACCACACGCCCCCGTACATCTGTAACAGTCACAATGGTATTATTGAAACTTGCTTGAATATGAATAACCCCCTTTGGTATTTTACGTGTACTCTTACGTGAACCAATACGTCCACGTGAACTCTTTTTCGGTATAGCTTTTGCCATATTTTATCATCTCATAAATTTGAGTCAGAGATATATGGATATATCCATTTCAGGTCAAAACAGATCCCCTATTTGTATATCAGGTCTTTAACGAGTCTTATTATCCTTGTCTTTGTTTATGTCTTGGGTTGGAACAAATTACTATAATTCGTCCCCGACGACGGATTAGTCGACATTTTTCACAAATTTTACGAACGGAAGCTCTTATTTTCATATTTGTCACTCCTTACTTTAATTTTGAATCCACTTCTTGGAAGAAAATAAGTTTCTTGAAATTTTCAATTTCAAATCGTATTCCTACGAAATAAATAGTGAAGTTGAAAAAACACCTAATCTTTCGAATCTTTGTTGCGGAGTCGATAAATTATACGACCTCTGGTTGAATCATAACGACTTACTTCAATTTTGACTCTATCTCCTGGCAGTATCCGTATAAAACTACGTCGGATTTTTCCTGAAACATGACCTAGAATAATATCTTCATTATCTAAACGAACTCGGAACATGCCGTTGGGAAGCGATTCAGTAATTAAACCTTCATGAATCCATTTTTGTTCTTTCATTCCAGGTAAAACCCCCTTGAAGTATCAACTAGTGGAGGAAGAACCCTATTAGACAACCCACCTCTTCTCTTTTCTTTTTCACAAAAAAGAAGTTTCATATTCAATTTGGATATTAGAAAGATTACCATATATAACACAAAATTTCTCCGCCTATTCTTTCTAGTCGAGCCTCTCGGTCTGTCATTATACCCCGAGAGGTAGAAAGAATTACAACGCCCATCCCGCCTAAAATTCTAGGAATTCTTTGATAGTTAGAATAGATTCGTAGCCCGGGCTTACTGATCCGTTTTAAATTTAAAAGATTTCTATAAGTACTTTTCCTGTTTCTTCTATGTCGTAGGGTTAAAACCAAAAAAGATTTGTTGTTTTCTCGATGTTTTCTCACGTTTTCGATAAAACCCTCGCGTAAAAGTATTTTAACAATACTTTGGCTGATATTAGTAGATGCTACTCGAACCACGCTTTTTCTATACATATCGGCATTTCGTATAGAGGTTATTATGTCAGCAATAGTATCACTACCCATGATTAATTAAAATTTTTGGTGCCTCCAAATTTGGATATAATCAACATGTTTTTCTTTTTTTTTTTACATATTTGTTTATGAATACGAATTTTGAAAGGTATATACGTGAGACAAAATCTACTAAATGAATCTTAATCTATTTCTTTTAAATAGCCTACTATAACCATACCGTGGTCTCATTTTATAATACCTCGGGAGCTAATGAAACTATTTTAGTAAAATTGAACTGTCTCAATTCTCGGGCAATCGCACCAAAAACTCGAGTTCCTTTTGGATTTCCTTCTTGATCAATCACAACTGCAGCATTGTCATCATATCGTATTATCATACCGTTGTCACGTTTAAGTTCTTTACAAGTACGGACAATTACAGCTCTGACCACTTCTGATCTTTCTAGAGGCATGTTTGGAACTGCGTCTTTGATCACAGCAACAATAACGTCACCAATATGAGCATATCGACGATTGCTAGCTCCTATGATTCGAATACACATCAATTCTCGAGCCCCGCTGTTATCTGCTACATTCAAATAGGTCTGAGGTTGAATCATATCATTTTTTTTTTTTTTTTTTTTATCTTTTTTTTACAATACAAAGGTCGAAGAAAAAAATAAATATTATTTGTCCAAAAAAAGAAACCTGCACCCGCTTTTTTTAAGGCCTATTTCTTTTTTATCCCGAAATTATGAATTGAGCTCGTATAGGCATTTTGGACGCTGCTATTGAAATAGCCCTTCTGGCTATATTTTCTGTTACTCCACCCATTTCATAAAGGATTCGACCTGGTTTAACAACAGCTACCCAATATTCGGGAGAGCCTTTACCTGAACCCATACGTGTTTCTGCAGGTCTTACCGTAACTGGTTTATCTGGAAATATACGAACCCATATTTTTCCACCGCGACGTGCATTTCGTGTCATGGCTCGTCGACCTGCTTCTATTTGTCTAGATGTGATCCAAGCGGGTTCAAGTGCCTGAAGAGCGTATTTACCAAAACAAATAGTGTTACCTCGATAAGATATTCCCTTCATTCTTCCTCGATGTTGTTTACGGAATCTGGTTCTTTTGGGGTTATAGTTGATGGTTTGTTTTGAATTCCATCTCTACTACAGAACCGGACGTGAGAGTTTCTTCTCATCCAGCTCCTCGCGAAAAAAAAAAAAAATTCAAATGAAAGATTTTGAATTCAATTCAGATTTAAGATTTGTATATCTTGTTTATATAGATATGATATGAATATGATGATAAATAGATAACTAAATCTATTAAATAACTATTTTTTTCTTATATTTATCTATTTTATTTTTTATAATTTTAAAAGGAATCTTTCTTTTGTTTTACTCTTTATCAAATCGTATTGGATTGACACAAATTTATCAATCCAAGAAAATAAAGTTTTCGCGGGCGAATATTTACTCTTTCAATTTCTATTTCAGTTCTATCATTAGTTCATAACTTTTCCGAATAGATGAATTGGTCTCTGGCCGGTTTCGCCATCCCGATCAATGAATCATTCGAATTCATTTTCACTAGAATCTTTTGAATTCACAGGTTCCATCGTTCCCATCGCTTCTTACTTAATGGTTAGGTCTGAATTCTACAATGGAGCTATTAGTTCTTGAGTCAATATTCTTAGTCTTTATTGGCTCGAAGCTCTTTATTTTTTGTTCGATGAGCAGATCCATTTAATGATGAATCCGTATTGATGCTTTATTACACAGATTTTTTATGAGATGACTCATAGACCTTACATATTGGAATTTTATATCATCAATATTCTTTTTCTTTCTTTCTCTCATCCTTCCATTTATCTATACCCTTTCTTTTTTATTTCGATTTCCAACTTATAATCAGATCATATTTTTTGAATAATAATAAAAAAAAGATTTCAGTTGCTACAACAATATGAAGAATATATCATATCTTGACTGGTTCTTTGGATCCAGATAATACGAAATGATGAGTTGGTTATTACTTCTATAGTTATTTGTTTATACTATGGGGCTGGTTTTTTATACTAACCCTCAAAAACCAACGAGTCACACACTAAGCATAGCAATTTTTTCAAAAGATTAATTGAATTTTTATTAAACCCTATAGAATTATAATTGTTCATTTTTTATTTAACAGAAAAGAATAAACAAATTTATCTTTTTTTTTTTCATCGCTGGATAGAATGTAAAGCGAAATAAAGGTTTATTATTCCCCGTCTATAAATATCCAAATTTTTATGCCTAATACCCCATAGATTGTTCGAACTGTATAGGAACAATAATCAATTTTAGCTCGAATGGTTTGTAGTGGAACCCTGCCCTCTCTGATCCATTCAACACGCGCAATTTCTTTTCCGTCGATACGTCCTGCAATTTGCACTTGAATTCCTTTTGTATCCGCTTGTTCAGTTAATTCTATAGCCTTTTTCATTGCTTTGCGAAAAGAAACTCTATTTTTTAATTGGCCGGCTATAAATTCTGCAAGAATATTAGGGTTTCCATAAGGCTTTTCAATTCGTGTGATAGCAATGTTAAGTTTTCTATTTACAGAATTAAATTCTTTTTGTAAATTCATCTGTAATTCTTCGATTCCTCGGGGTCGACTTTCAATTAATATTTTTGGAAATCCCATATAGATTATGATTTGGATCAGATCGATTCTTTTTTGAATCTCTATACGTGCAATTCCCTCGACGCCAGAAGATGTTTTCATATTTTTTTGTACATAATTCTTTATATAATTTCTTATTTTTTGATCTTCTTGCAGACCCTCAGAATAATTTTTTGGTTGTGCGAACC